CCCAAAATTGATTTTCCTTGATATCGAATATAATGTATGAAAGGATCCTTGAAAATCCATAGAGTCTTCTGACAAAAAATTCGGCACACTCCAAGATGTTCGATTTTTACATAAAAATGTATTCGCTCAAGAAGGACTCCAGAGGATATTAATCGTAAAAAAGAAGATTGTTTACAAGGAAACACTAATAGAAATTCATATTCATATATATATAAATTATATAAGAAACAAAATAGTCTTTTATTGTCTTTTGAAAATACGTAAATAGATTTATTCGGAATAATGAGATTATTCCAATTATAATATTCGTGGAGAAGGAACTGCAATAAATGTAAAGAGAGAACATCCTGGATCCAGGATTGAAGCATTTGGACCAAGATTTCCATATGGGCGGGATAGGGTATTAGTATATCGGACAGATAATTTAAATGCAATAATTTATCCTCTAAAAAAGGAAATATTGAATGACTAGATTGTAAATTGTGAGATTTTGGTATTTCTTTTTCTTCAAGGGAAGATATTAACTGCAGCGAAAATGGAATTTCTACAATGACTGCAAAACCTTCAGATAGAATCTGAGAAAAAAAATGAAAATAAAAATAATTGTTATGCCCAACAAATATATTTTGGTAAATATCATTAACCGAATAAATCCAATAATTTTTTTGATACATTCGAATAATTAAACGTTTCACAAGTACTGAACTAAATTTATTGTCATAACCCAAGGAGTTTTGGGGTTCATAAAAAATCGAACTATTTAACCCATGATCATAAGCAAATGCGTAAATATATTCTTGAAAGAGAAGTGGATATAGAAACTGTTGTTGCCGAGATCTATATTCTTCTAAATATCCTTGTAATTCTTCCATTTATATTTCCACGTGAAGCAGAGGTAGAAGGAACTTATTGAGTTATAAAATAACTGATACATAGTGCAATATGGTCAAAACAGAGTATTATGCATAATAAAGGATATTATGCATATATATATAATAGTAATAAAAAAGGATACCCTGTAAAGGAAAGAGGGAGTCCAATCAACAGGTTTTTTTACTCCCTTTTTTCTATCAAAAATGGTTTATCTTCGTTATAATTACAAGAGGATAATGACCCTTTTCTTTTATTTTTGCAACCTGATTGCTCTTTTGATTTTGGAATTAATTATCTTTATCAGTATACTGTTTCTTTTACACATTCGTCTCTAACCCATAATAATGAATATTTAGGATTCATAAAAAAAAAAGAATCAATGGTCTCCTAACGGGAGACCCCATCCTTTCCCGTACCTGGCACTAATCCATTTTTAACGTCTAACTAGATCGGGTAATCATTTAATTCAAATTAAGAACATAAGCTCGTTTCTTTTTGGTTTATAAGAATTGGAATTGGAGCCATGAAGCTCTATCCATTTATTCACTAGACCAAACTATAAATTTTAATTTGTTTTGTCCACTTCCCTACAAAAAAATTGTAAGAATGTGAGTAAGGAGAAGTTCTTAATTTTACTTTCATTTCAATTTTCATTTTTTTTTTCAATTATAATAAAAAAAAATCAGAAATTTCGTATTTTATTATATTATGTATTACGACATGCTACTTTTTCCATTCATTACCTTTGAGGATCAGTCGTGGTCTTATAGACTCTACCAATAGTCTGGACGAATTTATTGCTTCATCCAAATGTGTAAAAGATCATAGTCGCACTTAAAAGCCGAGTACTCTACCGTTGAGTTAGCAACCCAACCCTTCAAAACAAAAGTTGGATATGTAGATACGATCGAAATAAAAAACCAATTGAATTAGACTGCACGACCCCATCAAAACATTGTAATCTTTCTTGTTGATTTATTGATCAATTATCAATTAGAAAATAAATAAAAAAAAAATGTATAGATTATAGTAAAAAGCACAAAATTCCTAATAGAAATGCCAAAATTCCGACGGACCAACTATTTATTTATACATTTTTTTTTATTTAACCCAAGTTAAGGAACAAAAAAACATCTTCTATGACAGTAAACCCGGCAATACAAAACAAACCCGTCATTTCACTGAAGTGAATTGAAAACCAAATCCCATAATACAATATAGGATAGAATCGGGATAAAGAGATTTCTTTATCTACGATCAATTATATTTGTTCAATATAACATTGTCAATATCAATATAAATATGAATAGAATGGTGATAAAACGAATAAAAAACTGAAGTAAATCAAATAAAGATTTGTGTTGTGTTGTATTGGCACAAACAAAAAAAAATATAAATAAATCAGAAATTTTTATAAAATAAGGAAGAGATAAAGACAGACAGGTTTATTCAATCAATAAAGGATAAACAAGATTAATTCCTTGTTTGTTGCTAGATTCCTATAACAAGGGGAAGTACATTTTAGTATGAATAGAGCAGGAAAAGAACAAATTATAGATAATAAATTGTAAGTAAATAATTACACTATATAAATAATTACACTATATATATATCACTATATATATATAGTTAGTTATTTCTTCCTCCCCCCCTTTTTTTTTTTCTTTATTTTAGTCTTTTTTCTTTTAATTAACTTTTCATTTTAACTAATTAACTTTAAACCGAACTCGAAATTTTTTCTTTAAATAAATCTGCTTTCCTAAAAATGTCATAAACAGTTCCTGTTGGTTGAGCACCTTTTTCAAGGAAATATAGAATAGCAGGAACGTTTGAATAAGTTTGATTATTTATCGGATCATAAAAACCCACTTTTCGAAGATCTCTCCCTTCTCTTCGGGATCGAACATCAATTGCAACGATTCGATAGATGGCTCATTGGGATAGATGCACATAAACAATCTCCCCCAGAAACGTATAAGAGGTTTTATCCTCATACGGCTCGAACTCGAGAAAAAAAAAAAAATTGTATTCGCACTCATAACTCAAGTTGGGTAATTCTGACATAGTCCCAGGGGAATCCTTAGACATTTATTGAGCCGTCTCTAACCTCTTTTGTTTGTCTCATCTCGAGTCAATTATTCTGATCCCTTTCTTGAGACAATTGAAAATAGTGTTTCCTTGTTCCGGAATCCTTTATCTTTCCTTTGTAAAATCATTGGATTTAGACATTACTTCGGTGATCCTTACTCCTTTTCAAAAGGGCAGCAACATACCTTTTGTTTTTTGTTATTTTCTTCTATATAAATATTAATGGAATACCCATAGAAATAGAATACGAAGAATTTAGATACACTTTTTTATCAAAAAAAAACTTTTTTTTTTACTTGTTTCAAATTGAAACCTTTCTATTTTTTTTATATTGATAATATATTTACAAAGTTGGTCTAACTTATTGATTGATTAGCACTAACCCTAGATTCTTCCCCTTGATAAATAAATCAATCTTTTCTACTCGAGCTCCATCACGTACTATCAATCTAATTTGTCTTAGATTCCTAATGGAACAGAACAAATTATGTCGAGACAAGAGCATCTTCATTTTTATGGAAAATGGTGGATGTAAAAATCCACAGCTGATCATGTCCTTCAAGTCGCACGTTGCTTTCTACCACATCGTTTCAAACGAAGTTTTACCATAACATTCCTATAATATGAAAATAAAATTCAATTGAATTTCAAACCACGATGAAATATGTGAAATATATTTCATATTAAATATATTTAATTTAATATGTATAATCATGAATAATCATTGGCTCAACAAGCAGTATATAATAGTCCATACTTTCTACCTATAGATAGAAAAAGAAAAGTATTATATATATATTTTGCGGATCTGGGATAAGGATAAAGTTCAGTAAGGATCCAATTTATTTACCTCGATATTCTATCATATGAATAAAACATATTTATAAAATAAAAAAAAAAACGTTTGCTAAAGACTCATTTACATCTCCAACAGATTGTTCCGGATGGTCAATCATGAAGGATATATAATATAACAAAAAAACCATAAAACTCAAATTTATTAATTTTTAATTTGAATTTAATATGTTTAGTTTATAAAACTGGAGCAAAATCCATTATTAATCAAATAAACTCGTCCAATGACCCCCCAAAAAAAGGTCGTTAATTTCTGGAAACTATTGATTTATCATACTTTTTCAAGTACCAACCAAGAGTTCATAAAAAAATATTTAATATAATATTTTAAAATAAAAATATTATTAAACATATTACAATTATATAATTATATAAAATAAATTATTATATATATATATATATTATGAGTATAGGACTTTAATTATGAGTATAGGACTTGACCTTGTTTATTTTATTGATATGATCATATGGATTTTTTATGGTTATATGGTATACGGATTTTTTTGTATTTTGTTTTAGTTCGACAATTTTTCCATCAATTTCATAAAAAAGTTCAAGTACAAGTATATTTCATATACTAATTTCCTCCAATCCTTACCTTACATTACATGGATTTACAAACATATATTTCCAATAATTTTTATTTGAGGAATCTAAGCTAAGATATAAGATAGAAAGAAATGGAATTCTGACAATTCTCCTATTTTGTTACCATACCAGAGCTTTAGAGGTTTTCTAAGACTGATGATGAAACTGATGAAATTAGTAACAAAAACTCACTACTCTTTACTATCATCTCCACATATAAAAATGTGGATACCTATTTTTTACTTTAGGTTTTGTGTGGAAAGGAAGAAGGATGCCTTTGTTTCACGCTGAAATTCAGAATGCATCATGTGATAATTCACATTTGATGAATATAACATAGTACGAGCATATTCTGAATGTGAATGATAAACCAAAAAATTATTTTTATTTTAAATGAAAAAAAAAATACATTCTAAGAATTCAGAACAACTTTTTGTTCTCTTAAATATTTTTTTGTTTTATGTGGGATTTTTATGTGGGATACAGTATGATCCTATCTTATGTTTCTGATAGATGGGATCTGGGACGGAAGGATTCGAACCTCCGAGTAACGGGACCAAAACCCGCTGCCTTACCGCTTGGCCACGCCCCATTTTTATCCTTTGGCACTAGTAAAGACTAGTAGTCTTATTAGTTATTGGTCAATCCCCCCCCAAAAAAAAAATACCAAAAATTACATAATACGTAATCGTAATATATAATAAATACATATGAAATATATATATAGCATATTTTTGTTGCTAGGATTTAAGACATATAAATTATATATAAAATGTCAAAAATTCATTGATCATTACATAGAATTCAATTAAGATAATGTATGAAAGTAGAATTCCTTGTATTCTCATTTGAGAATGGTTAGGAAAAATTTTGGACTTGATTTTGGAGAGTTAAAAAAAAAAAGAAGGATTTTTGGACTTGTATTTTTCATTTTTCCCTTATCTTATAAAAATAATTCAATCAAAATAAAATTATCTAATACACAAGAACGAAATGTTTGTTATGCTTAATATCTTTAGCTTAATCTGTATCTGTCTTAATTCTGTCCTTTATTCGAACAGTTTTTTCTTTGCCAAATTGCCCGAAGCTTATGCAGTTTTCAATCCAATCGTAGATGTTATGCCTGTTATACCTCTTTTCTTTTTTCTATTAGCCTTTGTTTGGCAAGCTGCTGTAAGTTTTCGATGAAATTCTTAATACTTTGCCAAATAGACTCATTTTGCCAAATCGATTCATGATTTATTCGATAATCAAATTCGAAAAATGAATAAGATCGACTAAGTATTACATTATTTATTATTATAAACCCTCGATTCCAAAATTTCAATTATTGTATTTATTGTATATATTAATATTAAATAGTAGTATATTAAGATTAAATAACTGCAAAGATGAATTTGGACCAGCTTATTTTCTCGTTCTAACCTTTCAGTGAGCAAAGAGTTTACTAGGTCTAGGTACCGTACAATACCTAATTGCCGATATGACAAGAAGTTTTTTGTAAGTTTTAAGTAAGGAAGAAAAATCTTATTACATACAATACAAAGAAATTCGTAAAAATAAATGACTTTCTTTTCAAAAATTTAATTTTTTTGTGGGGGGTCGTGTAATGTAAAATTAAACAAACAAATTAAACAAAATAGTACATGTGTTGAAAAGAAAAAATAGGTAATCTATTCCCTTTTTCGAAAATAATCTTATTTTGGAGGTTGTGTAATGCTTACTCTTAAACTCTTTGTTTACACAGTAGTGATATTCTTTGTTTCTCTCTTCATCTTCGGATTCTTATCTAATGATCCAGGACGTAATCCTAGACGTGAGGAATAATTTTTTTTTCTAAACTTTTCTTATTATTTTATCTATTCTATAAATTTACCTATGATAAAATCAAGGAATTTCAATTCCTTTTCTTTTTTTTTTAAAGTTCGAAATCGAAAGTATCAAGCGGGTCGAGTAATCAGAGCGAGCGGAGAAAGAGGGATTCGAACCCTCGGTACGAATAATTCGTACAACGGATTAGCAATCCGACGCTTTAGTCCACTCAGCCATCTCTCCAAATGGAAAAGAAAATCGAAATAATTTAAAGAAATTACGGAGAATTCAATATTTTATTTGAATATTTCATATATTATGAATTAATAATTATTACATATTACATAATATACATATATGCATATGTATTAATATTAAATATAATTTATTACTATGTATATAGTAATAAATTATAAGTAAGAAATTATATATTAATAATTAATTTATTTAATTAATTTTAGTATATAATTAATAAATTAATCAAAACAAAAACAAAAAATAAGTTAAAATGAAAATAAATATATTAACATAATTATTTTTCTAGTATTCAATATTGCTATATTACATAATATATATTACATGTTAATATAGTATATTAATATAGTAGTAATATACTAAACATAGTAATAATATTTTTAAATTAAATTAAATGCAATTATGAAATTGAATATTAGGAATTTCTAGGAATTTCCTATTTTTCATTAATATAAAATAAGTAAGTTCAGAGTAAATAAAGAACGAATTTGATCAGGAATTACATTTAGATAATGATTCGAAACAAGTATCCACAATACAATAGAAAGAATACCTTACTTCTTTGATTTTGTACGAAAGATTTATTCCCCCGGCCTGGGCCTGGTCTTAGTTAAGTACTGGCCAGGCCAGTACCTCTTTTTGTCTAGCTTCAATGACCCCTTCAATCGGAAAATACTAGCAATCCAACAAAACAAAGATCAAAGATATATATAGTCTTATTGAAATTTATGTATGTTATTTACAAAATTAGAAAATATGAAATGTGTCCTTTACCCTTTTAAGTCCCTGGCTAGCAGGACTAAATATGCGTCAACACCATAATTTGGATCCTATCTTGATTGTGTCTCACTCCTTTGTTCGACAAATAGTCCATTTATATACAATAATGTATATGTAGCGGGTATAGTTTAGTGGTAAAAGTGTGATTCGTTCTATTAAAAACTTAAATAGTTAAGGGAAAGGGTATCTCATTTTCATACTCCGATCAAAAACTTTATTTCTTAAAAAGGTTTAATCCTTTACCTCTCA